TTGATTTGTTTATTGTATGCACGTATATACATAGGTGCGCATAAATCCATATACACATGGGCATGTATATATGGATTATGTGTGCTAGTAGTGGGTTTAAGTGTAAGTGGGTGCTTAGTCTATTGAAATAATAGTGCTACTATGCTTTCTGAAGAACGTGCTTCAGGGTAAGTGAGAAGAAATTATAGGCTTAGAAGGGATATATGGGGTGTAGGGTGGTGTGTTTGTTAACAAAGTTAATTTTGTGGGTGGAATGGGTAAGTACTGGGGATTTATTTTATTGTAGGTAACTCAGAAAAGTAGTGGGTAGTGGATGGGGGTTGGTTATTTTAAAATGGGTTAAAGTGGGGTTTTGGTGAAATTTATTTTTAAATTAAAAATAAAACGGTGATTTATAAGTTATTATGTCCTGTAACCATTGACTGAATAACACCTTAGTGGTCGGGATGGGGGCCAAGACATTCAATTTAAGCTCGATGACAGCATAAAGCCTGGCGGAAGCACAGCCAAGTACTGCAGGACGAGCGTGGGACCAACCAGCGTACCGGCAATGCTATTTGACCTCATCTCCCCCCCGGTGAGGGGAAGTAGCCCGTTCGTGCATCCAGTGACGCGGTTAAGAGGGTGATAGCACCGAACCATCAAATATGCCTTATTTAAGAGGAACGTATCTATGATTTTCCATGTTATGTCCCTGAGGTAACAACCAGCTGCCCATTGGAGTACAATCAAAGCCACTCTACATTATATGAGCGCAAGGAAGGTTAATTAGCATTATGTGGATGGGTTGATGGTTTCACGGAGGATGGTAGATTAAGAGACCAATTGCAAGGGAGGATATCCATGTTGTAAAGGGTTGCCATTGGATTCCCCGAACTGGAATGTGCTATGTCCAATTAATAAGGTTATGTACAAATGTACTTGTAATCAAGCTACGTGTTAAAATGATATCCGTGTGGGAAGTGTTGCTATGTACGTGTTGTATTAATGTATTACAGTTCTTTAAGGTATACAATTCCTTGCTTGTAAGCATGTTCGGGAAAATGTTTATTGTACGTCTTATGATCATGTGCTATGTATGATTAAGCATTGTTAGTACTATATATTATTCATGGGGTCAAGCATTAATGCACTAAGTACATAGTAGGGGGATGATTGAGATAATTGTATGTACTTATGTGTTACTTGATATTAATGCCTTCAATAAAGAAGTGCAGTAAGTGTTCCAGGGAGTAGTTTAAGTTAGAATTTCAGCTTTGGGTGTTGATGGTAGAATAAGATATTCTTTCCCTGAAGGTTGTCTTGGGGAGCGGGTGTTCTCCAGTTCTGGTTTACAAGACCAGGGTATTAAATTATACTACAAAGACTTCTATCATTTGAGTAGTTTGTTTTCAATTAGAGCGAATAGGGGGATAAGGGTAATAATGGAGAAGTATAGGGTAGATGCGGTTTGGCCAATGATAATAAAGGGGTGTTCGACTGGTTGGCCTCCAATTCATGTTAGTGTAAATAAGTCAGCTACTAGGGCTCAGAATAGAATTTGGCTGACTGGCCGGAATACTATGCTTTGTTGTTTGGATAGGTGTGTTGCGGGAATGGTTGCTAGGATTAGAATGGAGAGAAGTAGGGCTAGTACGCCTCCTAGTTTATTAGGGATGGATCGTAGAATTGCGTATGCAAATAGAAAGTATCATTCTGGCTTAATGTGGGGCGGGGTGTTTAGAGGGTTAGCAGGAGTGTAGTTGTCTGGGTCAGTTAGGAGGTCGGGTGTAAATAGGGTTAGGCTTATTAGGAGTAGAAGTAGAAATACTAGGCCTAGGATATCTTTAATTGTGTAGTATGGGTGGAATGTGATTTTGTCTGGGTCAGATGTCAGTCCTGATGGGTTATTTGAACCTGTGTCATGCAGAAACAGAAGGTGGATGGTTGCTAGGGCTGCGATAATAAAGGGTAGAATAAAGTGAAAGGTAAAGAATCGGGTAAGAGTTGCCTTGTCAACGGAAAAGCCACCTCAGATTCATTGTACTAGGTCTGGTCCAATGTAGGGGACAGCTGATAGTAGATTTGTGATTACTGTAGCCCCTCAGAAAGATATTTGGCCTCATGGGAGTACGTATCCTATAAAGGCTGTGGCTATGGTTGTAAGTAGTAAGATAATGCCAATGTTTCATGTGCTTAAGAAGAGAAAGGACCCATAGTATAGGCCCCGTCCGATGTGGAGGAATAAGCATATAAAGAATAGTGAGGCGCCGTTAGCATGCAAATAGCGTACTATTCAGCCGTAATTAACGTCTCGGGTGATGTGGGCAACTGAAGAAAAGGCGGTTGAAGAGTCTGATGTGTAGTGTATAGCTAGGAATAGGCCCGTAGTGATTTGGATGATTAGGCATACGCCTAGTAGCGAGCCGAAGTTTCATCAGGATGAGATATTGGGTGGTGTAGGTAGGTCAATGAACGAGTTATTAATAATTTTTATTAGGGGGTGTGTTTTGCGGGGGGTAGTCATTAGAATTCTTATAGTTGAAATACAACAATGGTTTTTCATATCATTGGTCATGGTTGCAATCCATGTGGGAATAATGATTTATGCTTTATTTTTATTGAGTATGATTTTAGTAATGGGGTTTATGGGTTTTTCCTCTAAGCCCTCACCTATTTATGGGGGTTTGGTGTTAATTTTTAGTGGTGCTGTGGGTTGTATGATTACATTGTATTTTGGTGGGTCTTATGTGGGGTTAATAGTTTTTTTAATTTACTTGGGTGGTATAATGGTTGTATTTGGTTATACTGCTGCTATGGCAATTGATGAGCATCCTGAGTCGTGATTATCAAGCATTGATATTATGTGAACTGTGCTGTTGGGCTTGGTGATGGAGTTTACCATGGTATTTTTATTAGGTGGCGATCCCATTAAGACTGTGGAGGGTGTGACTGTAACGGTTAATTATAAGACTGTGGCGAGTTGAATGATTTATGAGGGTGAGGGTCCTGGTTTAATTCGTGAGGACCCTACAGGTGCTGCTGCTCTTTATAATTATGGGGTTTGGGTTGTTTTAGTTACCTGCTGGGCGTTGTTTACGGGCATGCATATTGCAATTGAGCTTACTCGGGGTGGGGGTTAAATAGTTAAGAGTAATGCGAGGGTAGGTGGGATGAGAAAGGATAAAAAGTAAAGTTTAATTAGGCCTTTTTGTACTGATGTAGTTGTGGAAATTGAAGTTTGGGTTGTTGCTGTTATTTTTGGCATGGCTTTTTCTAATCAGAATATATCTAGTAGGGTTGAAGTAATATTTTGGCTTGCAGTTAGGCTTGAGCAGGGGTTTGATCGGTGAGTAGTGATTGAGTAGAAGCCTAGTATGTTGGAGAAATAGTAAGTTTTTACTGGAGTATTTAATTTTATGTTGTTAGTTATTAGGTTGAGTTCTATGGCCACAAGAAGTCCTGAGATGGTTACGCTTAGGGCGGTCAGTTTGAGATAGTAGGGTATGGTTATTTGAGGGTATGTTATGGGAGGAATGCAGTTGGAGATGAAAAACCCGGCGAAGATACTGCCTACTGCTAGGCGGCTGATCGGTTTAATTAGTAGGGGGTTATTTTCGTTAATTGTGATTAGGCTATTAAATCGGGGGTATTCTGTAAGGGTGAAGAAAATGATGCGAATGCTATAGACAGCTGTTAGGGAGGTGGCCATAAGGGTAACTATTAGGGCTCAGGCGTTGGTATACGATGTGTTAGCGGTTTCAATGATAAGGTCTTTTGAGTAGAAGCCTGTGAGGAAAGGTATGCCTGTGAGTGCAAGGCTGCCAATAATAATAGAAGAGGAGGTGAAGGGTAGGGTTTTAAATAGACCTCCTATTTTTCGGATATCTTGTTCGTTATTGAGGCTGTGAATAATAGATCCTGATGCTAAGAATAGTATAGCTTTGAAGAAAGCGTGAGTACAGATATGGAGAAATGCTAGATGCGGTTGGTTGATGCCTACTGTTACTATCATGAGGCCAAGTTGACTTGAGGTTGAAAAGGCTACAATTTTTTTTATGTCATTTTGTGTTAGAGCGCAGATCGCTGTGAATAGGGTTGTGATAGCTCCGAGTGAAAGTATAAGTGTTTGTATAGGCAGATTTTTTTCAAATAGGGGGTGGAAGCGGATAATTAGGAACACCCCTGCAACAACTATTGTGCTTGAATGAAGTAGTGCTGATACTGGGGTAGGTCCTTCTATGGCGGAAGGTAATCATGGGTGAAGGCCAAATTGAGCTGATTTCCCCGTTGCAGCTAGGAGGAGGCTGATCAGGGGAAGAGAGTTTGGGGTAGGGTCAAGGATAAATATTTGTTGTAAGTCTCATGAGTTGGAGTATAAAAGGAATCATGTTATTGCTAGAATGAAACCGATGTCGCCAATGCGGTTGTACAGGATAGCCTGTAGGGCTGCTGTGTTAGCGTCTGTTCGGCCGTGTCATCAGCCGATTAAGAGGAAAGATATGATACCGATTCCCTCTCATCCAATGAATAATTGGAATAGGTTGTTAGCGGTAACTATAATTAGTATTGTGACGAGGAAGATGAGTAAGTACTTGAGGAATTTATTAATATCTGGGTCTGAGCTTATATATCATATTGAAAACTCTACGATGGATCAAGTAACGAACAGTGCTACGGGGGTGAATATTATGGAGAAGAAATCTAGTTTAAAATTAATGGATAGTTTAATAGTTTGAATTGTTGTTCAGTGTCAATTTGAAATTATATACTCTTGGCCTGAAAATAGGTATGTTGTTGTAGATAATATACTGATTACGAGAGCGTAAATAATAGCTAGTTTAACATAGTGTGGGTATAAAGAGGTTTTGTGGGGTTTGATTAGGGTAATTATAATTGGGGCAAGTAGAGGGATTAGTGTTATAAGAATTATGGAAGAGTGCACTTACTTTTATTTGGAGTTGCACCAATGTTTTTGGTTCCTAAGACCAATGGATTACTACTATCCTTTAAAAGTTAAGAAAGCCAAGCTATTAGGCGTGGGGGCATGAATTAGCAGTTCTTGCATTCTTTCTCGGTAGATAAGAAGTTGTGAACTTCTATTATTAGATTCACAATCTAATGTTTTAGTTAAACTATAGCTACAGGGTATTAATCCTATAATTATTTTGGGGTTTAGGATAATAATGAGAATTGGTATTACGTGTATTAATATAAGTGTGTTTTCTCGTGTAAATATTGGTTTAATGTTGCTAGTGCTATATGTTAATGGTCCTCGTTGTGTTGAAGTAAACATGTGAAGTGAGTATATGGCTGTAATTAGCATATTAAGTCCTGTAAATATAATGGTAAAGTTAGATCAAGAGAAAGAGGCTATGATTGTAAATAGTTCTCCTATGAGATTTATGGTTGGTGGTAGAGCAAGGTTGGCTAGGTTGGCTAGGAGTCATCAAAGGGCTAGGAGTGGGAATAGTGTTTGTAGGCCTCGAGTAAATAGTATAGTTCGGCTATGGACTCGTTCATAATTTGAATTTGCTAGGCAAAATAGTAAGGATGAAGTGAGTCCGTGGGCAATTATAAGGATTATTGCGCCGGTGAAGCTTCAGGGGGTTTGAATAAGAATTGCCAGAATAACAAGTGCTATATGACTTACAGAGGAGTAGGCGATTAATGACTTTAGATCAGCTTGTCGTAAGCATATGGTACTTGTTATGATTATTCCTCACAGGGATAAAATAAGAAAGGGGTAGCTTATTTTTTCTGTTAAGGGGTTGAGAATTGGGGTAATTCGTATTATGCCGTAGCCGCCTAGTTTTAATAGCACTGCTGCTAGTACTATTGAGCCTGCAATGGGGGCTTCGACATGGGCTTTAGGTAATCATAAGTGAAGCCCGTATAGGGGTATTTTAACTATAAAAGCTATTATGCACCCTAGTCATGTAATGTTATTAGTTCATGATAATGGTATTTCTTTAGAAGTGATTATTGTTGTTAAAATATTTAGTGAGCCTAAAATATTTGAGTGATAGAGGAGTGTGATGAGTAGGGGAAGAGATCCTGCTAGCGTATAGAATAAAAAGTATGAACCTGCGTTTAGACGTTCTGGTTGGTACCCTCAGCGGGTGATAATGACTAGAGTAGGGATTAGAGTTGCTTCAAATAGTACGTAGAATAAGATTAGTTCTGTGGCTGTAAATGTTATGATCAGAGAGATTTGTAGGAGGACTAGTATTGAGATATACAGTTTTTTCCGTGCAGGAGGGTTATTGTATAGGTGCTGCTGGGTTGCTAGGATTATTAGGGGTAGTAGTCAGGCTGTTAGGGTTAGGAGGGGGGATGCTAGTGCGTCTGAGAAGAAAGTTGGTGATAAATAGTGAGAGTTGTTTGGTAAATATAGGGGTAACAGGGTGATAGCGCTAATTAGTAGGCTTCAGGTTATTATGTTAATTCATGCTATGTAGTTTTTTGAAAGTCATATTATTGGAAGTAGTATAGTTGTTGGTAAAATAATTTTTAGCATTGTAGAAGATTTAAGTTTTGCACATAGTCTAGTCCGTATAGGTTGGAGATTAAGATTAGTAGGGCTAGACCTACTGCGGCTTCACATGCGGCAAATACTAGGAGGGTAATTGGTGCAATGAATATTAGTGTTGAGTGTATGTTTAGGGTTGTAAGTGTGGTTATAATAAATAATGATAGTATTATGCCTTCCAGGCATAGTAAGGATGATATTAGGTGTGATCGATAGATTAGTAGTCCTAGCAGGGATATAAAGTACGCTAGTGCTATATTAATATAAATGAAAGGTATGTTGATAAATATGACTTATCATAATCTAATGAGTCGAAATCATTTGTTTTAGTTAAACTATTTATCAATTCGGTTCAGTCTAATCCCTTTTGAGTTCACTCGTAGGCTAACCCTACTACTAAGATAATAATTAAAGCGAGAACTATATTGATTGTGAGTATTAGGTTGTCTGTTTGGGTTGCTCATGGCAGAGGTAGCAGTAAAGCAATTTCTAGGTCGAATAGAAGGAATGTGATGGCGACTAGAAAGAATTTTATGGAAAAAGGTAGGTGAGCAGAGGTTGTAGGATCAAACCCACATTCATATGGGTTATATTTTTCTGTGTAGGTATTTAATTGTGGAAGTCAAAATGCAATGGTAGTTAGTAGTAAAGCTAGGAGGATATTGGTAGATAGGGTTAGTACAAGGTTTATTACTCTCTCTCATATTTATTAAGACTTATTGATTGGAAGTCAATTGTACTATTTATACTAAAAGAGTAGGATCCTCATCAGTAAATAGAGACATAAAGGAATAGCCATACTACGTCTACGAAGTGTCAGTATCAAGCAGCGGCTTCAAAGCCAAAGTGATGGTTGGATGTAAAGTGGTCTATTTGTAGGCGGAAATAGCATGTGATTAGAAATGTGGTTCCGATAATGACATGTAGGCCGTGAAAGCCTGTTGCCACAAAGAATGTGGAACCATAAATTCCGTCAGAGATAGTAAAAGAGGCTTCAGAGTATTCTGATATCTGTAAGTAGGTGAAGTAGGCCCCTAGGGCGATGGTTATGGATAATGCTTGGGCTGATTCTTCTTTGTCAGCTTCTATTAGGCTGTGGTGTGCCCAGGTGATTGTCACTCCTGATGCAAGTAGGACAGCTGTATTTAAGAGTGGAACTTCTATAGGGTTTAGGGGGAAGATGCCTGTTGGGGGTCAGTGTCCTCCTGTTTGTGGGGTTGGGGCTAAGCTAGAATGATAGAATGCTCAGAAGAAGCCGGCAAAAAAGAAGACCTCTGAGATAATAAATAGAATTATACCATATCGAAGGCCTTTTTGTACTGGCGGGGTGTGATGGCCCTGGTATGTGCCTTCTCGGACAACGTCGCGTCATCATTGAAATATTGTTATTGCGCTGGCTAGTAGTCCTGCGGCAAGGAGAAGAGTATAGTAGAAGTGAAATCATATGATAAGGCCGGAGGTTATTAAGAAAGCTGATAGGGCTCCTGTGAGTGGTCAAGGGCTTGGGTTAACTATGTGATAAGCATGTGATTGGTGTGTCATTAGGAATTATTATGTAAATAGAGGCTTACTAGGAGTGTAAATACGTATGCTTGGATTAGGGCTACGCCTAGTTCTAGGGTGATTAGAAGAATAATAACAATAATGGTAATTAGGGATGAGGAGAGAAAGATTGATAGTAGAGTTAGTGAGGTGCTTCCAAGTAAGTGTATTAGCAGGTGGCCTGCCGTAATATTAGCAGTTAGTCGTACGGCTAGTGCTACTGGTTGAATAAATAGGCTGATTGTTTCAATAATAATCAGGACGGGGATAAGTAGGGTGGGGGTTCCTTGGGGTAGTAGGTGGGCTAGAGATGATTTTGTTTTAAATCGAAGTCCTACAAGTACGGTGGCCACTCATAGGGGGATTGCTATGCCTAAGTTCATTGATAGTTGGGTGGTTGGTGTAAATGCATAGGGTGTTAGTCCGAGGATATTATTTAGGGCGATAAAGGTAATCAGGGATAGGAGTATAATAGATCAAGTTCGTCCTTTCGTAGTATGGGTAATTATTATTTGTTTCAGTGTGAGTTGAATTAATCATTGTTGGAGGGAAGATAGTCGATTGTTAATTAGGTTGCTAGAAGGTGTAATTAGCATGATGGGAAATAGGATTACTAGTGTTACTAAGGGAATTCCTAGGATGGTAGGGATATTAAAAGAGGCGAATAGATTTTGGTTCATTTTAATTGTCAGATTGTTTTATGTTTATGTTTTTTGGTTACATTTGATAGTGGGGTTGGATAGAAAGTAAAGTTCAATATTTTTATTTGAAAGAAATAAAATAGGGTTACAACTATTGATAGGATCACCATTGGTCATGATGAAATCTCTAGTTGAGGCATTCACTGCAGAGAGGGAAGTCTCTCAATCTTTAACTTAAAAGGTTAATGCTTAGTAGCTTTACAGCGATACGATGTATAGGTATGATGCTCATACTTCAAAGTCTTGGAAGTAGATGAATTCTAGGACAATAGGTATAAAGCTATGATTTGATCCGCAAATCTCTGAGCACTGCCCATAGAATAAACCTGGTCGTATGGAGGCTACTATAGCTTGGTTTAAGCGTCCTGGAATTGCGTCTGCTTTAATACCCAGTGATGGTACAGCTCATGAGTGTAGTACATCTTGTGATGAGATTAATATTCGGATATCTGCTTCTATTGGTAATGTTGTTCGGTTATCTACTTCAAGAAGTCGAAATTCGCCAGGCTCAAGAAAATATGTGGGTATAATGTAAGAGTCAAATGCTAGGTCTTCATAGTCTGAGTACTCGTAGCTTCAATATCATTGGTGGCCAATCGCTTTAAGGGTTAAATAGGGTTTATTAAACTCGTCTGTTATGTAAAGGATACGTAAGGATGGGAGAGCAATTATAACAAGAATAATGGCAGGTAGAATGGTTCAGATTATCTCAATTTCTTGGGCGTTTATAGTGCTGGTATGAGTCAGCTTTGTAGTTAGTATTAGGGAGATAGTATATAGAACTAGTGAGCTGATTAGAAAAATAATTATAAGGGCATGATCATGAAAAGCAATTAGTTCTTCTATAATTGGGGATGTGGCGTTTTGTAGGCCTAACTGGGCTGGTTGTGCCATTAAGATGCATAGAGTTCAATCTATAATTTAACTATGACAAAGTTATGTAATTATTTTACTAACACCTTATTGAAAAAGTCATAGGGTCTATGGGATTGGCTTGAAACCAATTTTTGGGGGTTCAAATCCTTCCTTTTTCGCCTAGCGATTTTACGTAGGTAGCTTCTTCGAATGTATGATAAGGAGGAGGGCAGCCATATAGTCATTCTAGGTTAGTGAGAGGTTGTTCAATGGTTAAGACTTTTCGTTTTGAGGAAAAGGCTTCTCAGATTATAAAAATTATTAGAATAACTGCTGTTAGTGAAATAAATGAGCCTACGGATGAGATGATATTTCATGTGGTGTAAGCGTCGGGGTAGTCTGAGTAACGTCGTGGTATCCCTGATAGGCCGAGAAAATGCTGTGGGAAAAAGGTTAAATTGACGCCTACAAATATGGTGGTAAAGTGAATTTTAGCATAAGTTTGATCAAGAGTATAGCCTGAGAATAGGGGAAATCAGTGAATAAAGCCCCCTATAATGGCAAACACTGCTCCCATAGATAAGACATAGTGGAAGTGAGCAACTACATAGTATGTATCGTGTAGGACAATATCTAAAGATGAGTTGGCTAGAACAATTCCTGTTAGTCCGCCTACAGTAAAAAGAAAAATAAATCCCAGGGCCCATAGTATTGCGGGGGATCATTTAATATTGCCGCCATGCAGTGTAGCTAGTCAACTAAAGACTTTTACTCCGGTGGGAATCGCAATAATTATAGTGGCGGATGTAAAGTATGCGCGGGTATCTACATCTATTCCTACTGTGAATATGTGGTGAGCCCATACAATGAACCCTAGGAAACCAATAGATATTATAGCTCATACTATTCCTATATATCCAAACGGTTCTTTTTTATTAGAGTAGTATGTTACAATGTGCGAAATTATCCCAAAGCCCGGTAAGATAAGAATGTATACTTCGGGGTGTCCAAAGAATCAAAATAAATGTTGGTATAGAATTGGATCTCCGCCACCAGCGGGGTCAAAGAAGGTGGTATTAAGGTTGCGGTCAGTTAACAGTATTGTAATTCCTGCAGCTAGGACCGGGAGGGAGAGGAGGAGGAGAACAGCTGTAATTAGGACAGATCAAACAAATAAGGGTGTTTGGTATTGGGTTATTGCTGGGGGTTTCATGTTAATAATTGTTGTAATAAAGTTAATTGCTCCTAGGATAGAGGAAATGCCTGCCAAGTGGAGTGAAAAAATAGTTAGGTCTACAGAGGCTCCTGGGTGCGATATGTTCCCTGCTAGTGGTGGGTAAACTGTTCAGCCGGTTCCAGCGCCTGCCTCTAGAGTTGATGATGCTAGAAGAAGAAGGAGTGATGGAGGGAGAAGTCAAAAGCTTATGTTGTTTATTCGGGGAAACGCTATGTCAGGGGCACCAATTATTAGTGGGACGAGTCAGTTTCCAAATCCCCCGATTATAATAGGCATAACTATAAAAAAGATTATAATAAATGCATGGGAAGTGACGATAACGTTATAGACATGGTCATCTTCTATGAGGCTTCCCGGTTGGCCTAGCTCCGCTCGGATAAGAAGGCTTAAAGCAGTTCCTACTGCTCCTGCTCATGCACCAAATAGTAGGTATAATGTTCCAATGTCTTTGTGATTAGTTGAAAATAGTCAGCGATTTATGAACATAGGTAGAAGGGTAAAATGGCTGAGTAAGGCATTAGACTGTAAATCTAAAGACAGAGGGGTAGACCTCTTTTTACCAGCTCCGAGGTGATGTGTCATATTGAATTGCAAATTCAAAGAAGCAGCTTCAACTCTGCCGGGGCTTCTCCCGCCTTTTTTTCCTGAACGGCGGGAGAAGTAGATTGAAGCCAGTTGATTAGGTTGTTTAGCTGTTAACTAAATTTTTGTGGGTTAAAGTCCCATCAGTCTAGGAAGGGCTTAGCTTAACTAAAGTAGTTGATTTGCGTTCAGTTGATGCAAAGTAGAATTTTGCAGTCCTTATGGTGGTGCAGAAATTAAGTATAAGTACTTACTAAGGGCTTTGAAGGCTCTTGGTCTTGATTAACCTAAATTTCTAGTTTGTTAATATTAATGGGGTTAAGGGTAGGAGGAGGGTAGAAGATACTATAAGCATAGGGAGAAGTGGTGATGATTTTATATATTTTAGTTGTCAGTTAATTTTTGTGTTATTGGATGTGGGAAATATTGTTATTGAAATGGAGTATGTGAGGCGTATATAAAAGTATAGGTTTATTAGTGTTAGTATAGCTATAATAAGGGGAATAACTAGGTTGTTGTTTTTTGTTAGTTCTAGTATGATAGCTCATTTAGGGGAGAAGCCTGTTAGTGGGGGTAGGCCTCCTAGGGATAGTATTATTAATGTAATTATGGGTACTATTCATGTGAGTTTGTTCCAGGTGTATGCTATTGATAGGGTTGTTATGTTTGAGTTCAGGTAGAAAGCTACGAATGTGGAAATTGTTAGGAATAGGTAGATAATTAAGCTGAGAATAGTAATGCTTGGGTTATAGTATAGGACTGCTGTTATTCAGCCTATGTGTGTAATTGATGAATAGGCTAGGATTTTGCGTAATTGTGTTTGGTTTAGTCCTCCTCAGCTGCCAATTATAATGGATAGAATTGAGATTGTTAAGATAATATTTATGTTAATTGATGGGAAGATTTGGATAATAATTGATATGGGGGCTAGTTTTTGTCATGTGAGGATAAGTATAGCGGGGATTAGGGGGATGCCTTGGACTACTTCAGGGAGTCAGAAGTGTAGAGGGGCTATTCCTAGTTTTATTGTCAAGGCGATAAGTATAATTGTAGATAAGGTTGGGTTTAGGGATGGGTTGATTGTTCATTGTCCGTATAATAGGTTGTTTAGAATAATGGCTATTAGTAGGACTATGGATGCGGTTGCTTGAGTTAGAAAATATTTGGTAGCTGCTTCTGTGGATCGGGGGTTTGTATTTTTGGCTAATATTGGAATTATGGATAGTATATTTAGTTCTAGGCCTATTCAGATGAGGAATCAGTGTGAGCTTAGGATTGTAATAATAGTTCCTGTTGGAATTGTGAAGGAGATAATAAGGTGTGCTAGGGGATTAATGTTTTTAGTACGGGAGGGGTTAAACCAACATTTTCGGGGTATGGGCCCGATAGCTTATTTAGCTGACCTTACTAGAGTGTGGTGTAATAGGTAGCACGGAGAGTTTTGAGTTCTCAGGTATGGGTTCAAGTCCTGTAATTCTAGAAACAAGAGGATTTAAACCTCTATTATTTACTCTATCAAAGTAACTCTTTTATCAGACATATTTCTTATGCTTGGGGTGGGATACTGGATGTTAGGGTTGGTATTGAGATATATCATATACATAGTGCTAGTGTAAGAGGTAGGAATTTTTTTCATAGTAGATGTATAAGTTGGTCATAGCGAAGTCGGGGGTATGCTGTTCGGATTCATAAGAATAGTGTAGTTAGTAGTAGGGTTTTTATTATAAAGTAAGTTGAATAAAGTTCTGGTATGGTTGGGATGTGGGGTGCGGCTAGGAAGATAGTAGTAGTTAAGGCGTTTATTATGATAATGTTTATATATTCTGCTATGAAAAATAGAGCGAATGAGCCTGCGGCGTATTCAATATTAAAGCCTGAGACTAGTTCTGATTCGCCTTCTGTTAGGTCAAAGGGGGCTCGGTTAGTTTCAGCTAGTGTGGAGATAAATCATATTGTGGCTAAGGGTCATGATGGTAATAGTAGTCAAGAGTGTTCTTGTGTTGTAATAAGTGAGTGGAGGTTGAATGAGCCGCTTATTAGTAGTACTGATAGGAGAATAATGGCTAGTGTAACTTCATATGAGATTGTTTGGGCTACTGCTCGTAGTGCGCCAATTAGTGCGTAGTTTGAATTGGATGCTCATCCGGATCATAGAATTGAATAGACAGCTATGCTTGATATTGCTAGTATAAATAGTAGGCCTAAGTTTAGGTTAATTAGGGGGTGAGGTATAGGGAGGGGGGTTCATAGTAGAAGAGCAATGGAGAGAGCCAGGGCTGGGGCTATTACGTATAGGGTTACGGTGGATGTAGTGGGTAGAAGGGTTTCTTTTGTAAATAGTTTTATTGCATCTGCGATTGGTTGAAGTAGGCCATAGGGGCCTACGATGTTAGGGCCTTTGCGGAGTTGTATGTAGCCTAAGATTTTTCGTTCTATAAGAGTTAGGAATGCTATGGCTACTAGGGCTGGGATAATTAGTAGTAGTAGGTTAATTATAGGCATGATGTTAAGAAGAGGAGTTGAACCTCTGATTATAAAGTTTTAAGTTTTATGCAATTACCGGGCTCTGCCATCTTAACGAGCCCTTTTCTGGGGGAAGAGTAGTAGTTTGTAAGATTGAGATAATGTTCATCTGATTTATGAGGGCGCTTGTGTGAAGTGGGCCCTATTGCTCTTGTCCTTTCGTACTGGGAGAAATGTTTAATAGATAGAAACCGACCTGGATTTCTCCGGTCTGAACTCAGATCACGTAAGACTTTAATCGTTGAACAAACGAACCCTTAATAGCGGCTGCACCATTAGGATGTCTTGATCCAACATCGAGGTCGTAAACCCTATTGTCGATATGGACTCTAAAATAGGATTGCGCTGTTATCCCTAGGGTAACTTGGTCCGTTGATCAAGTTATTGGGTCAATAGTATAAGTTTACTTAGACTGGTGAGGTCTTGGTGAGTATTTTTCGGAGGTTTTGCTGTGCTCCGAGGTCACCCCAACCAAAATTTATAATACAGGGGTGTTAGGTTATTACCTGTGGGTTTATATGTGGAAATTTGTATTATTAAATTAAAGCTCCATAGGGTCTTCTCGTCTTATTTAAGCATATCCGCCTCTTCACGGATAGGTCAATTTCACTGATTGGAAGTAAGAGACAGTTAAACCCTCGTGTGGCCATTCATACAAGTCCCTATTTAGAGAACAAATGATTATGCTACCTTTGCACGGTCAGGGTACCGCGGCCGTTGAACATGTGTCACTGGGCAGGCAGTGCCTCTAATACTAGTGATGCTAGAGGTGATGTTTTTGGTAAACAGGCGGGGGTAGAGTTTGCCTAGTTCCTTTTACTTCTTTTAATCTTTCCTGGAAGCATGCCTGTGTTGGGTTAACAGTTTAGGTAATGGAAAATTGAGTTGTGGGTTATAGTTATTGGGCTGTTAACTAACAGTAGTTGTTTCGGTCTGAGATAAGCTTATGCAGGGAGAATAATTTCGTGTTACTTATATTAACATTGTTGCTTCTATAGGGATATAGATTAGTCCAATGTGTCTTAGGAGTTCAGTATAGTGGGTAAGATTAAGGATGTTTGGGTGTTGAGCTTGAACGCTTTCTTAATTGATGGCTGCTTTTAGGCCAACTATAAGGAATGAATGTTTTACTCTCTACGGAAGGTTGTTTCCTAGGGTCTAAGGAGCTGTCCCTCTTTAGACTAACAATTAAATTTACGATAGGACTAAGAAGTTCTGTAAGTAAATTTAAAGTTGAACTAAGATTCTATCTTGGACAACCAGCTATCACCAGGCTCGGTAGGTTTGTCGCCGCTACCTAAAGATTTTCCCACTATTTTGCTACATAGACGGGTGCGCTCTTTTAGCTATCTGTAGGTAGCTCGCTTGGTTTCGGGGAGAGTTGTTGAAGTTCTCTGTACAAAGTTATTTCTAGTTAATTCATTATGCAAAAGGTAGAAGTATTTATCTTTGCTTTTTTATGCTTTGTTGGGTTTTGTCTTTCCCTTGCGGTACTATATCTATTGCGCCTAGGTATAATTTCTATCACCTATACTTTTGTAGTGGGTAAATGATTTATTTGTTGTTGTAAAGTAGTTTAGTAGTGTGTGGATTGGGCTAGAGTTAGCTCAAAGTGATCAATTGTGGTGAGATCTTCTGGGTGTAGGCCAGATGCTTTAGTTTAAGCTACACTTTGATTCATCCAAGCGCACTTTCCAGTACGCTTACCATGTTACGACTTATCCCCTCTATATCAGTATGTAGAGATTTGTAATTAATATATTCTTGTGTGATGTTTGAGGAGGGCGACGGGCGGTGTGTGCGTGCTTAATGGCCTTGTTTCAATCGAGCTCTCTATTCTCGATTTACTGCTAAATCCACCTTTGGTTTTTAAGTTTCATAAAGACTATCGTATTGTTCTCTAGTATAGAGAATGTAGCCCATTTCTCCCATCTCATTGGCTGCACCTTGACCTAACGTTTTTATGACTTATACTTGTGCTTACTTTACTATCATTATAGAGTTTGCTGAAGATGGCGGTATACAGGCTGATGGCAAGAGGTGGTAAGGTTTATCGGGGTTTATCGATTATAGAACAGGCTCCTCTAGAAGGATATAAAGCACCGCCAGGTCCTTTGAATTTCAAGCTGTTGCTTGTAGTGTTCTGGCGAATAGTTTTGTTGGTAGAGCTATTGGGGTTTAGGGCTAAGCATAGTGGGGTATCTAATCCCAGTTTGTACCTTAGCTATAGTGTATTCAGGGTGTTAAAGCCACTTTCGTAGTATATTTTACCGTAACTGTGGTTTTTTACAACTTAGTTACGAGTCAGCTTTATTGGGTTGTAGTTTTAAACACTCTTTACGCCGAGGTCTGTTAGCTTGAGTTAATCGTATGGCCGCGGTGGCTGGCACGAAATTGACCAACTCTGTTGATCAGTATAACTTAGTTAAACTTTCGTTTATTGCTAAAAATTTGTCACTGCTGTCTCCCGTGGGGGCGTGGCTAAGCAAAGTGTTTTGAGCTGCATGTGCGTGCTTGATACTAGCTCCTCATGTTATATAGTTCTAGAGGGCATTCTCACAGGGCTGTGGATACTTGCATGTGTAATCTTACTGAGAGCTAATAGAAAGGCTAGGACCAAACCTATGTGTTTATGGGGTAATGATACCCATCTAGACATTTTCAGTGTCTTGCTTTAGGTGTTAAGCTACATTAAC